ACAAGAACCAGTCCCAATGAAAAAGCAGCATAAATTGAGTTGGTAAGTAATACGACACCCATACTTCCTAATATAAGACCTGATCCCAACAAGACTAAAAGAAAATCATGTATCGGTCCAGGCAAATCCATTATATGTACAATAATAAATAAAAAAATAGAAATATTTTTCATGAACTTATTGACTCGACCAGGAAAAAAAAAATTGTTGATCAATTCGTAATTTAATCTGAAAGATTGTGAATTAATGTATGTACTTTTTTTATATGAAAGAGTATTTCGAAATTATGTATTTTGAAAAAATTCCAGATATTGTTAATATCTTTTTTTTTTTCAATTATTAATATATTTTCAATCAAAAAAAAGCTGTAATTCTGATTAATCAAAAATTTGGATTTTTTGTTATAGAAACTTAGTAATTTCAAATTACTATTTAATGAAGGGATTTACTTCTTTTTTTTTATTGGAATTTCAGGAGAATTTGAAATTGTTCGAATTGTAGAATCGTCAACTACTGATATTGGTAAACGACCTAAAGCAATTTGATTATAATTCAATTCATGACGATCATAAGTAGAAAGTTCATATTCTTCTGTCATGGATAAACAATTTGTTGGACAATATTCAACGCAGTTACCACAAAATATACAGATTCCGAAATCAATACTGTAATTAAGCAATTGTTTCTTTCGAATATAAGTTTCCAATTTCCAATCAACAACGGGTAGATCTATAGGACATACACGAACACATACTTCACAAGAAATACATTTATCAAATTCAAAATGGATTCGACCACGGAAACGCTCGGATGTGATTAATTTTTCGTAAGGATATTGAATAGTTACAGGCAAACGATTTGCGTGGGATAAAGTAATCATGAAACTTTGACCAATGTATCTTGCAGCTCGTACTGTTTGTTGACCATAATTCATGAACCCAGTTATCATAGGGAACATATTGTAATATCTATGAATAATTTGATGTTTGTTTCTTTCTCTTGGTTGAGACAAGTCGCGAATATAAAACATTGTATTCCTTTATAGTGAAAAGAGTTCGAAAGAAGTTGTTAATAATAAATTACCGAGAGAAATAGGTAAAAGAAATTTCCATCCAAGATTTAATAATTGATCCATTCTTAGTCTGGGTAAAGTCCATCTTGTTGTTATAGAAATGAACAAAAATAAATAAGTTTTAACTAATGTAATAAAGATACCAATTGTCATTACAAAGAGTCCACCTGCTTTATTTATTTCAAAAAGTCCAGAATTCAATATGTATGGAATAGATATATCCCAACCGCCCAAATAAAGAACTGTTACTAATAATGAAGAAACTAATAGATTTAGATAGGAAGCAACGTAAAATAAACCAAATTTTATACCCGAATATTCAGTTTGATAACCCGCTACTAATTCTTCCTCCGCTTCTGGTAAATCAAAAGGTAATCTTTCACATTCTGCTAAGGAAGAAATTAAAAAAATAATAAACCCTATAGGTTGCCGCCACAAATTCCAGCCCAAAAAACCATATTTTGATTGAGCTTCAACTATATCAACTGTACTTGAACTGTTAGATAATTATAGTCGCCAATAACATTACTGTTCTCATCGCTATTACAGAACCGTACATGAGATTTTCACCTCATACGGCTCCTCAAAAGATAGAAATAAATTTAAGGAGTTGGTCGATATTATTTCTCTTGATATTTATGTTTTGTCGGATAGTATAGTAGCCGAATCTATCTATCGTGTATTCCAAAATTAAATCAATGGAATTCCGTCTGTTTTAGTTTTATTTGAATAATAAATAAAATTTTCTTTTTTAATAAAAAAGAAAATAATAAATAAAAAAATAACTTCTGAATTGATCTCATCCTCTTTAAAAAGTTAAATTTTTCTTCGTTGAGTAATAACTTAATTCTTCACTAAAATACTTTTTGTAGAAATACGAATAATCCAGCTGTTTTAATTACGAAAACGAAATAATCATTCCATTAGTTCATCAATTCTGACACGAATTTTACCTTTATGAATATGGATATGGGAAAGAAAATGAATATTGGAATAGCATGGAGATAAGAAAGAAAAAAAAAGATATCTTTTTTTGTACTTGTATTCTTTCTATTTTTTTTTTTTCGTTCCTATTCTTGTTTCTCAGAAAAAAAGGGGGGGGACTTATGAAATAAGGGATTATTTCGTTTTTGATAGTCATTTAGTTAATGGGTAGATAGAAGCATATTCTGGATCGGAATCGTGGGGAGTACTGCCTGATCATTTCTACGAATTTAAAGCCCCAATTAGTATTCTTTTTTTATTATCCATTTTGACAAAATGTTTTTCTTCTCTTATTTTGGATAATTTTGAAAATCTCTATTACTAATCCTTTGCATATTTTGGTGTTTCTAACCATCCACTCATTTTTGTTTAATCGCCCATATTATGGTAATAGATGTATACAAGTACATACAAATAATAGTGAAAATTCACTAGGGTTGATCTTTTTTTTGAGTCCGCTTCAAGACGGGATAATTAATTAACCAATCTTGGGATAAAAGTTCTCTTTTTATTATGTTTATTTCCGCTTAACTCTTATACCTAGAAAATGAGACTCAATATTTTTACTGCGAATTCTTTTTTCTATAAGCTGTTTTATTTCACTCATATAACTATCTAATTTAGTTCATTAATATAAATAATGAATAGAAAACTGTTCAATTCATTTTAACTCTTAAAAAAAAAATAAGAGAAGTTTATGTCTTAACGACTCGCACGTAGAGATATTGATAATACACATAGAGTTAATGGTATTTCATAACTAATCGATTGAGCAGCAGCTCGTAGACCACCTAAAAAAGAATATTTATTATTTGAACCATATCCGGAGATAAGAAGTCCAATAGGAGCAATACTTGAAATGGCAATCCATAAAAAAACACCAATATTCAGATCGGCTAAAACAAGGCGATAACCAAAAGGAATTACTGAATAACTTAGTAGAATTGATATAACTGCTATGGATGGTCCGATACTGAATAAATAAGTATCCCCTCTAGATGGAAGAAGATTTTCTTTTAAAAGCAATTTTGTACCATCTGCTAAAGCTTGAAGAACTCCCAAAGGGCCAGCATATTCAGGTCCAATACGTTGTTGTATCCCTGCGGATATTTCTCTTTCTAACCATACAATTACTAATACACCTATTGTGATTCCGAATATAGGAGTAAAAATAGGGACAAGCACCCATAAAATTTCATAGACCTCTTTTAATTTTAAGGATTCCAATCTTGAAAAAGAATTGATATCTTGTATATTTGTTGTATTAATTACCATTTTAACGGTCAACTTCTCCCATAATGATATCTATGCTACCTAGTATTGTCATAATATCGGCCAATTTCATTCTTTTAACTAACTGAGGAAGAATTTGCAAATTGATAAAACCAGGTGGGCGGATTTTCCATCTCCAAGGAAAACTACCCTGATCCCCTATCAGAAAAATGCCCAATTCCCCTTTTGGAGCTTCGACTCTCACATAAAGTTCTTGTTTCGGCAACTCAAAAGTAGGTGAAGGTTTTTTACTAATGAATCTATATTCAAAATCATTCCATTCCGGATACCTTTCTCTATTAAAACATCGGCTTTCTAAATTTTCATAAGGCCCCCCTGGAATTTTTTCCAAAGCCTGTTGAATAATTTTTATGGATTCCGCCATTTCACCAAGTCTAACTAAATAACGAGCTAATGAATCTCCTTCTTTTTGCCATTGAACTTCCCAATCAAATTCGTCATAACACTCATAATGATCAACTTTACGAAGATCCCATTGTATTCCTGAAGCTCGCAGCATCGGTCCTGATAAACCCCAATTTATTACTTCTTCTCCACCAATAATGCCTATGCCCTCAACTCGTTCTAAAAAAATAGGATTTTTTGTAATAAGTTTTTGATATTCAGCAACTTCTGTCAAAAAATAATCGCAGAAATCCAAACATTTATCTATCCAGCCATGAGGTAGATCAGCTGTGACTCCCCCGATACGAAAAAAATTATGCATCATTCTCATTCCGGTGGCAGCTTCGAATAGATCATAGACAAATTCTCTTTCTCTGAAAATATAGAAGAAAGGAGTCTGTGCGCCAATATCGGCCATAAAAGGGCCAAGCCATAACAGATGAGAAGCTATACGACTTAACTCCAACATAATAACTCTGATATAGCTGGCTCTTTTAGGTACTTGAATATTTACCAACTGTTCTGGTCCATTTATGGTTATTGCTTCTGTGAACATAGTAGCTAAATAATCCCAACGTGTTACATAAGGTAGATATTGTATAATTGTTCGATTTTCTGCAATTTTTTCCATTCCTCTATGTAAATAACCCAATATGGGTTCACAGTCAATAACGTCTTCACCGTCTAAAGTGACGATGAGTCGAAGAACACCGTGCATTGATGGGTGGTGGGGGCCCATATTGACTAGCATGAGGTCTTTTCTTGTAGCTGGTCCAGTCATAAGTTTTTCCTCGATTCATTTTTCCATGAATTGCCGAAAACACAAATAAGTTGATTAAAATTGAATATCTAACAAAATTCAATATCTAATAAATCAAATAATTCCAAATTACTTTTTAAATTAACGAGTTTTTGACTCCCGAATATCCAATTGCTTAATTAATTCTTTATAATGCATTCTATTTTTCTTTGACAAATAACACAGTAACCCTTGGCGTTTTCCCAGAATTTTACGTAGACCTCTTTGAGATAAATAGTCTTTTTTGTGCAATTCCAAATGTGAAGTAAGTCTTCGTATCTTATTCGTGAAACTTAATACTTGAAATTCAACAGACCCCTTTTTTTCTTCTTTCGAAATAACTGAGATCAATGTGTTTTTTATCATAAAAAAAATTCCTTATAGTTTTAGATATTATATATATATATATTTTTTATTTATTGATGAGTAATAATATACAATTAGCATTGTGACTGATTTAAATTTTGTTTTGTATTTCAACTAATTTCTTTTTTTCCTTATTAATTAATACTCAATCCCTTTTTGAAAATGCAATTAGGATATAAAAAAAAAGGATGGTATATTTTTACACGCACAAAAAATAGTTAGACTGAAAAGAAAAATTTCAATAAGAAAATTTTATTGATTCATTTGTACATTTACATTTAATTTAAGTCATATTATGTATCAAAACGTAAGATAACGGAGATGTTTATTTTTTTTATTCAAATACTAAATATAGTACACATATTGGAAAAATGTCGCATTAACGAATTTGCAATTGTAGATACATATATATTCTTACCATACTAAAACAACTGCCATTATTTGTATCAAACCAATAACGATTCATACAAGCTAAATCTTCTAATCGATAATTGGGCCAAAGAAAGAGTTTTAAGTTAATTAGTTTATTATTATATCTATCAAGATGTTTACTTTTATCTAAAACGTGAACACGATTTTTCACTCTATTTCGATTATAAAATGCTTTATTTCTATGAATCCTTTTTTCATTCTTAGAATTGAAACAACTTAGAATTCTAAACTCTCTACAAACTGTAGAGGATAAAAAATTTTCAGGAACAAGGAAATCATCATTCTTTTTATATCTATTTTCAGTCCTTTTTTGCTGTATTGCAATGGGTTCATCAAAACTATTCTTATTCCCATAGCCTTTTTCTTGGTATCTTTGAAATTTTTTTTTATGAACTAATGAAAGACCTATAGTTTGATACATAAAAAATTGTCCATCGTTTTTTACCGATAGACGGACTGGTTCGATAGTCAATATTCCCTTTTTCATCAATTTTGTAAGAGTTAAATCCTTCTGACTTATAAGAATATCCAGACGAATTTCGCCCCTTTGAAGAGAGGATATCGCAATTTCTCTTGGGTTTATTAGTCTAAGCAGGAGACAATATACGTTTATGTTATTGATCATTCTTTTATTTAAGGAATTATTCCATTTTAATTGAAAACACAAATATTTTTTTAGTAAGAAATCAAGTTCTACTTCCGTATTTTTCTTGTCGTGCTTTTTATTTCTACGCTTTTTTAGATCTGATTCCGCATACTCTTCTTGAACATATTTTTCTTGGTTTGACATAGTTGATTCAAGATCCTCTTGGGCTATGGATTCTTTTTCGACTTGATTTTTTTTTTTTTCAAATTCAAGAGTTTGTTCATTTGATGATATAAAAATATATTTTTTTTTCTTTCCAATCATATTTTTATTTTTACTAAAAGTATCATTTACATTCCAATTATAAAAAATGGATTTAATTGGTATGAGCCACGGGTTAATCCTATATGCATTATAAAGTTTTACAATTTCTGGAAAGAACAAAAGTTCAAAATTCGATATGGAACAACTTACTATTTCTTCATTCATTCCCATCCAATTTAAAAAAGGGTTCTTATCCATTTTTTCAATTATTTTAGAATTAGAAACCCTGAGTTTAGTCTTTTTATTACTGTTGGTACCAGCCTCAATATTGATCCAGGCTGATATTGAGGCCTTCTTTTTAAGACAAAAATCTAGAATTCCACAATCAAAAAATTTTCTATCCGAATTTTTATTAATATTTATAATATTATCTTCTACTAGATAATTATTGATAGGGATACATTCTAGCATATCAAATAATTTTTTTTTATCGTTATTGTAAATATAATACATTTTTTTCTTATTATTTACTTGTACTGGTAATCCATAAATATAGGAATCTTTTTTATCTTCGTAATTAATAGATTTATATGATAAGAGATTATATATATATTCGTTTTGAAAATTATCTTTTTGATTGGGTAATGCGTAGTATGTTTCAAAATAATTTTTTTTTTTATACTGAATTAAGCGGTTTTTTTCATAGGAATCACATTTTGTTAAAGACGTATTTTTGAACATACGACCTTGATTAACTCTATTTCTAAATTTTTTTGGTATTAATCTGGACCATTTAATCGGATATAAATTGTATTCATAATGACCTTGAAACCCGTTTTTCGATTGATTCATTCCAGAATTTATTAAATTCTTTTGCTTAAATTCGGAATGAAATATTCTTTGTACTTCAACAAAATCATCTTTTATTTCATTCTTAAGAAAAATGGATGTTCCGTGATATTGAAAGATGGATCTTAACTTAGATAAGTTAATAACTTCGGTTTGTGATAATTTGTAAAATATATATGCTTGAGACAAGTATGATAAATCAAAAAAAAGATTCGTATTCTTATTATTAATATAAAAAACTGATTTTTTTATAGTTTCAATAAAGTGAGTTATATTTTGATTTGTTTTATCAATTATTTCTTGATTTTCTTCATTATTGGAAATGTATTTTTTTATTTTTTTTTTTCTTGATTCAATCAAAAGTTGTGCATTAATTCTGGGGATATTAATTATCCCTAAACAGATATATATATATATCTGTTCATTCAAAACTTTGATAAAATGGTGGAATTTACGAATTAATTCAACATTTTTTTTTTTTAAAATTTTCCATTTTATGTGGGCAGATTGTAATCTTTTATCATCAGAACTTATTTTATTAGGACTCATTTTTTTCTTTGAAGTTTTAAACTTTTTTTTTTTTTCTTTTATAATTGTGTCTGTTTTATTTAATAATGTGTTTGTTATATCAATCAGATCTTTCATTTTTTGTTCTCTCAATGAATCCTTTGTCCAATCAAAAGATTGAAAGGGAATGGACAATTCATCAATTAATTGATTATTAATTCTCAAATTTTTTTCTTTTTTAGCTTCATTTGACTGGTATGTTGGTATTTCTCTATTTATCTGTTTTTTATTTAAATTCGTTATTTTTGAGAGTAGTTCTTTTAGAAAAAGCAAGTTTGTTCTTTCTTTTAAAAATTTGAGAATTTTAAAACGCTTCCTTTTCCATTTTTTCATTTTTTGTTTAAGTTCTTGAAAAATGGGTTCAAAAAAGAAAAGTCGTTTTCCGGGAGAACTAAAAGGTAATTCAACTTCCATTCCCAAAACTGTTAAAAAACAATATTTTTTTTGTTGTCGTTGTTCTTTTTTTTTCGTTGAATTTTTATTAGGAGATTGTAGCTTAGATCGGTGCCAAGGTTTAAGACGAAAAGGAAATAGGATTTTTATCTGAATACCCTCTGTTAACCAGTTTTTCGGAAATTCTTTTTCTGATACTGGAACACCATTATAGGTACATTTAACATGCATCTCTTTATTCCAATCTTTGAAATCCTCGGACCATTCGGAAAATTCAAATAATAACATACGGATAAGATTTTTTGCTATTATCAATGAAGGTATGACAATATATTTTCGAATAATTGATTGAGTTATTAAGAAAGAACTTCTTATTACTTGAGCAAACAGAATACTATCCCAGCTTTTTGCTATTTCTATACGTACTTTTTCCTTTCTTTTTCTACTTTCCCATTTTTCTCTTATGTTCTCTTTTTTTTTCTCATTTTCTTGTGTATTTTCCTTTGTAGAATCCGATATTTTGAATTCGGTCTTTTTCCATATCCACTTTTTATAAAAAATTTTCATTAGGTTGAGGAAATCAAAAGAAAAAAAAAAAGGTTTGCCTATTCTGTCCAAAAAAAGAGGTGAATGTGCGTTTCCTTGAAAAAGTCTCAAAACAATTGTTTTACGTCTTTGAGGGCGCATAGAACCTTTGATTATGTCTCGATCAAAATCTGATTCTTGTGAATAATCTATCAAAGCCACTTCATCTGTTTGATCATAATCAGGGTTATCAGTATTTTTCGTATTAATATAAGTATCTCCATTTGGTAGGTTATTATTAAAAAGTACTACACGTTTGGTTTCTCTTGAAAGAATATCATAATCCTCCGCTAAACTTTCTTCGTAGTCTTCTTCCTGTTGTTCTAAATTGTTAATTAATTTATATGACTCTCGGGGAACTATTTTACAAATTTCTTTTAATAACAATTTTTTATTAACTAGATGGATTTTATCTTCTTTTTTAGAATAATTACTATTAAGAATTATATTATGGATTTGATTTATCCAAATTTTTGCTCTATCATTTTTGATCAAAGTTCCGTTTATCATTGAGAGTGAAAAAATAATTTTTATTTTTCTTCTATAGTATCCGTTTAAAAAAGGATCATATGCTTTTGGTAAATATTTTTTTTTTGTTTTATCATTACAGAATCGAATCCTTTTTTCAAGTATATCTTGAACAAGGGCTCCTTTATCCATTTTATTTTTATCTAGTATTTTAACTCTATTTTCAATTTTTTATTTAAATTGTTTCTTTTGTGTTCATTGATAGAACTCAAATGATAATGATTATACAATTGATCAGAAGAGAGTTTTTGTATTGTGAACAGAGATATCTTTCTTTGTATCATTTCCATAAAAATAGAAATACTAGGTGGATATGTAAAAGATATTCTTTCTTTTCCGTCACTTTTACATGTATAAAAAAAATATTGTGACATTTCATTTCTTACCGCATTTTCCAATTGATCGTTTTTTATATATCGCAATGGACGATTCCATCGTTTATAGTCGAAAAGAATAGTCACAAGAGGTTTTTCAAACCAGAAGAGATTTTTTTTTTCTTTTTTATCTATTTCGAACTTAGAATTTTCTTGATTCCCATCCGGAGGATAAGAAGTTTCATAAACAGGTCTTTTTTTATTTTTATATCGTGTCCTTTTAAAGTGCAATTCATCCTTTGTTTTTTCCTTTCCATTCACTCGGATCTCTTCCGTTTCATCGATTTTGTCCGGATCCTCCTTTTCTTCCGAAAAAAGAGAAGGAGAAGTATCTTCTTCGGTGGATCCCTCTTGTTCCTGTTTAGTCACCTTCGTTTCGGAAGTAGTTTCTATTTCTACATCTGTTTCTTCCTCGCTTTCCCCCCTTTCTTCCGTTTCTTTCAGTTTATTAGTAAGAATGGGTGACGGTATTCTTCCTAAATAGGAGACACAGGTAATAAATAAGAGAATACTAAAGATTCGAG